CTCAAGTGTCTCGGATTCAAATTATGCAAAAAGTCTTTCGAAATCAAAAATAGATGGAAATAAATTGCGTCCAATAGGATTTGAACCTATACCAAAGGTTTAGAAGACCTCTGTCCTATCCATTAGACAATGGACGCCGTTCATTCCGATTTTTTCGTATTTTGATTTTTCTTGAATTAAAAACCAAAAAAATAGGATTATATGTGAGATCATTTTTGGAATTGTATATTCAATGATTCACTAATCGTAATTCAAATAGATTTTCTATATTCTAGAATAGAATTCGAATAGAATATTTAGAAAAAAGGAAATAAGCGGGTAGCGGGAATCGAACCCGCATCGTTAGCTTGGAAGGCTAGGGGTTATAGTCGACGTTCAATTCAGTGCTTTGAACGTCTCTAATTCAAAACCGAACATGAAACTTTGGTTTCATTCGGCTCCTTTATGGAATATGAGTAAATTCATAGATCTAAGATGTGAACAAAATGAAAAAAATGATACCCATAACACCTACGTCAGCTTTTTGTTTGAATACAAACAAACAAAATGAATCGCTTTCTAGATGATCCTTCTAGAAGAAGGTGATTCTAACAATCTTTCTAGTTACTTCGTTCTCTATTTCTATTTGAGAGGATCCTAAGGAAAAGGATTTTGTTTCCACCGAGCTAAAACAATATCTCGATGTCTCTAGTAAACCAAAGTCATCGTTGAATAGCTATTTTGCTCCAACTTCTTTCTTTAGAAAAAAAAATGGCAGATTTAGTTACGATTCGAAATTGAATTTCTATCTTCTGCCATGGATCCTTTACTCATACTTATTCAATTGGAAGTTTTGGTCCAATTGAAAAATTATGTTTCGCAATTTCATAATCCAACTTTTCAATTTATAAGTGACTCATGGATACAAATCACGAGAATTCGTATTTTTTTTCTCGAATTTCTCATTGAGAGGTAAAGGATTAAATCTTTTTAAGAAATAAAGTTTTTGGTCGGAATATGAATAAAACCGAAAGACCCTTTAACTATTAAAGGTTAATAGAACGAATCACACTTTTACCACTAAACTATACCCGCTACAATATGATTATTGTATACAAATGGATCTTTTGTCGAACAAGATCATTGAGCATGATCAAGATAGGATCATTAAAGAATCATCAAAACGAGAACGTTGCACTTTTTTGCGGGGAGATCCTAATTTAATGAGATTTGGGAAAGAGGCTTAATTGAAATTAAATAACTAAAACTCAAGTATTCCCTTTTGCTGAAGAAGATCGATACGGATAAAAAAACACTCAAATCATAACAAAAAAATGCATTGTGGAAGAATCGATAGTTTCTTTTTGAGTTCGGTAAAATATAACAAGAAAAACAATTTAAATAGTCTTTGTTCTTTTTTTTTGTTGCTTGAATATAAAATATTCAATTGAATATAATAATATAATAAAAAAAGTCTTTTTGTTTTCAAATCAGATATCAGATAAATCATTATTTATCTATAATTCGTTGGAACAAAAAAAAAAAGAGCCCGGCTAGGTACTGACCGGGCCGGGCCAAGAGAATAGGAAGGGCCTTTCGAACAAAATCAACACAAATGGGTCTTGCTTATTTTTTTTTAGCTCGATTGTTCGCGCGGTCGAGCCCATCTTTTAGATAAAGGAAATTCCCGATTTGTGGATCTATATATATATAATAAAATAGAGAAAGACGAAAGATTCCTTCCATTATGTGTAATGTAGTAATTATCTTTTTCAATTGGGAGAGATGGCTGAGTGGACTAAAGCGTCGGATTGCTAATCCGTTGTACGAGTTATTCGTACCGAGGGTTCGAATCCCTCTCTTTCCGTTTCCGTTGATAAATTTATTTGGTTTTTTTTTTCAAATTTTGAAAATCTTAGTGAAACGTGTAGAATAGATAAAATCCTAATAAGAAAATTTGCAAATTAACTAAAACCAAGGAAAACCCCCTGTATTTTATTCTTCACGTCCAGGATTTCGCCCTGGATCATTAGATAGAAATCCAAAGATAAAGAGAGACACAAAAAATATCACTACGGTATAAACGAAGAGTTTCAGAGTAAGCATTACACAATCTCCAAGATGGTTTTTTTGAAAAAAAAAGAGAATAGATCTTCTATTTTTCTACCACATATCCTAAAGAAATGAGGTTTTTCTAGAAATGCATTGTCATAAATTCATTTGTTTTTCATTAACCCAAATTTAGGTTTATATCCAAATTAGATATTATATTGTGGGAGACCCTATATAGGGATAGGGTTAGGGTCTTTCACTGGAAAGGGGGTCAAAAATGAGGAAATGGGGGTAAGCCTGGGTTTTGTCGACTATACACGAATTTCAGCGTGTGAATCGAGGGTTCATACTCTAAAACTTATCTGATTTTTTCAATTGTTAGAATTTTTTTTATCGAGGAAATCATATATTTTCTAGGATATTATTATTCAGGATCTCATCGAAAACTTACAGCAGCTTGCCAAACAAAAGCTAATAGAAAAAAAAACAAAGGTATGACTGGCATAACATCCACGATTGGATTCAAAAAAGCATAGGCTTCGGGCAATTTGCCGAAGAAAAAACTACTCGAATAAAAGGGAGAATTAATACAAATACAGATCAAACTAACAATATTAAGCATAACAGACATTTTGTTCTTGGAGATAATTGCATTTTGATTGTGTTTTTGATATAAGGAAAAAGAAAGTAAGTAAGGTAGACAAAAACCCTTCTTTTTCTTTGAATCCACCCAACCAAAAATCCTCCAATTCTCAAAGGAGGATAGAAGAAATCATACTTTCATACAATATCTTAATTGAATTCTATGTAATGATCAATAAATTAAGTTGAATTCTATATCTATATGTATCAAAATCCTAGTACCAATCGATTCTATAGATCTATAGATATTTGGACTGGAGTTGACAAACAAGCAATACCAATATTATTGTTTCTTAGTGTCGATTAGAAATTGAAATGGGGCGTGGCCAAGTGGTAAGGCAACGGGTTTTGGTCCCGCTATTCGGAGGTTCGAATCCTTCCGTCCCAGCGCAGTCCATTTTTTATGCTCCATTATTCCCATAAAAAGAAATAGGGGAGTGGGTAGGAGTTAATCCATATTAATTTTAATATCTGTGTCTGTTCGAATTTCATTAATAAATGATAAAGTTCCATATTATATAGAAATATGTTATGGAGCTGATGTTTTTTCTTTGAATGTAATTTTATTTAGGTATTTCGTGTTTGACTCGAATGAAAAATTGGAAATCTATTTAAGGCTTGAGGCAGGGGTGATTTATCCTATCCCTTTGTATTCACTTTTTCACAAGAGTCGATATTACTCAACCCCATTTAAACCAAATACATATCAATCGTATAATATAATCATATAAATGGTACGTATCATTCTATTTCAATCACAAGAAAATTTTTGGTTCTTTGTGAAAAAGATTTGTAATCCTTAAATTATTTAAACTGAAATTATAGATATTCAATAATCTAGAATATCTATAACAGTGACAATTTTTTCTCGGATCTATATATTATTTATGTATATTAAAAATGCTGTCTTGCTAAGACTTTTTCAAAAAAATCGTTCCACAGATCATATATTCATATATAGAAGAAAAGTCTAGATTACGATGTCTATGGACGGCTGAACCAGTGACTATTCATGATTCCATAATTGAATCAATTTCATACCGGTTCCAAATTAGAGGAATGTTATGGTAAAACTTCGTTTGAAACGATGTGGTAGAAAGCAACGTGCGACTTGAAGGACACGATCCGTTGTGGATTTTTACATCCACCATTTTTGATTTGTCTAGGAATAAGGGTGCTCTTGGCTCGACATTGTTTGTTCTGTTACACCCGAACCCTTCGTTTTTTGTTGGGTTGTAAATAGTGCACGCTGGAGCTCGAATAGAAAGTATTAATTCATTTCTCGGGGGCAAGGATCTAGGGTTAATGTCAATCAATTGGAGGAACAACTTCGTAAATATATCGAACATATATAGGAATCGAAAGGATCCAATTCGAGCAAGTTTCCAATTCAAAAGCAAAATTTGTTGAAATTGATTCAAATTTTTCGATTCAAAGTGTATCACGCGGGAATCTACTGTCCATAGGATTTTTTGATCGAAAGAAATCAAAAGGGGGTATGTTGCTGCCATTTTATTTTGAAAGAATTAAGAAACACCGAAGTAATGTCTAAACCCAATGATTCAAACAAAATAAGAAAAGGATCTCAGAACAAGGAAACACTCTTTTAATTGTCTCAATCGTCTCAATAACTGGATCGGACTAAAAAATCCAAATAGAATTTGAAATGGTTTAAACGAGACAAACAAAAGGGAGTAAAGACGACTCAATAAATGAAATTGACTAAAGATTTTTCCTTTGAACTATTTGAGAGTTATCCAACTTGAGTTATGAGTACGAATGGTTTATTTTTCATTTTCAGGAAGAAAAAAAGACTGAAATCATAGTCTAATTTATTTTATGGGCCCATTTGTCATTTAATTTATTAGAATTGCATATATAGACAAAACTTCGAATCAAATCATTTTTTCGCGAGCTGTACGAGGAGAAAACTTCCTATACGGTTCTAGGGGGGGTATTGTTCATCTACATCTATCCCAATGAGCCATCTATCGAATTGTTGCAATTGATGTTCGATCCCGAAGAGAAGGAAAAGATCTTAGAAGGGTGGGCTTTTATGATCCAATGAAGAATCAAACTTTTTTAAATGTTCCTCTTATTCTATATTTCCTTGAAAGGGGTGCTCAACCCACGGGAACTGTTCAGAATCTTTTAAAGAAAGCTGAAGTTTTTAAGGAACTTCCGCCTAATCAAATGAAATTCAATTAAAGAAATACCAGGGGGGTAGCGACTTGTATATAACTTTGTCTAACTTTTTTCTACTTGCCCCCCTTTTCTTTTTTTCTTCCATATTCATATTTATTTATCATAGTTTCGGTCGAATCTTATGGTCTAGATGGTCTAGAATGACCAAATTGATTGATCTTATAAATATCCAATTTTCGCATTTCCTTTATTTAATTGTGTGGTTTTCATTGGAACTCGACTAAGCAACAACAAGGAATCTACTTTGCTTATTCCACTTAGATTCATGAAATACATTAGCATTAGGGACTAAAAAATCCGATATTTTTTTTTAATTCTTCCTTTTTTATTCTTCGATTTCTATTTTTTCTATCTATGTAGATTAGATATGTAGTGTCAATCCAAGACAATTTGGAATATTATTGTATTCCATTGTTAAATTGAAATTCAAAGGATTTCAAAAAGTATTTTATTTCATGCAATTTATCTTTTCCAATGTATTCTTTTCTCAACATTTATATTGACAACAGTGTATTGAACAAATATAATTCATCGTGATAAGCGATCCGGGTCTATTTATTTTTGTCCCATAGTTTTGGTACTTTATCTTATTCAAATGATGCTTTCTTTGATACAAGAGGTTTTTTGATTGAAAGAAAGCTAGAGAACATAAGAGATGCTCTATCCATTTTCACAATGCGGTATCTTTTTTTTCTTTTATTTTATCTGACAGTTTCTTGTATTTTCATCTAATCACTTCATTTTTATGTTTTGAATCCATTATCAAATCTGTTTTTTTTTTAGATTTGTTAACTCAAGGGTTTGATTAGTTTGTATAATATATTTTTTTTTTCTCTTTGTTTAAAATCAATTTAATTGAATTTGATTGTATCTATACACCCTTTGTTGAAGTTTTGTTTAATTTATGTTTGTTTTTTTCGGGTTGCTAACTCAACGGTAGAGTACTCGGCTTTTAAGTGCGGCTCGAATCTTTTACACATTTGGATGAAGTGACGAATTCGTCCGTAACCTTGGTAAACTTTGGAAGACCGCGACTGATCCTGAAAGGGAATAAATGGAAAAAATAGCATGTCGTATCAATGGAGAGTTCTGAGGAGATTTCATTCTTATCGGATTGGTATAAAACCTTTTTCGAATTCTTGGAACGGAACAAAATAAAGTTGGGTCGAATGAATAAATGGATAGGAGCCCTGTGGCTTCAATTAATTATCAGAAAGAAAAAGCAACCGGCTTCTGTTCTTAATTTGAATAATTTCCCGATCTAACTAGACGTTAAAAAGAAATTGGTGCCTGATACGGGAAGCACTTATCACTCCACGAGTGGATTCTATTTTTTTTTTAATGAATCCTAACTATTGACATTCTCCATTATGGACTGAAGATGCGTGTGTAAAAGAAGCAGTATATTGATAAAGAAAGTTTTTTCCGAAATCAAAAGAGCGATTTGGTTTAAAAAATAAAAGATTTCTAACCATCTTGTTATTCTATAACATAAACATAGACGAATTAAATGAAATGGATGGAAAAAGGAGAGGGTAGAGAATCTGTTGATAAGTTTATCTGTTCCCGAGGTATCGATTTTTACAGAATACCTTGTTTTGACTGTATCGCACTATGTATCATTTGATAACCCCCCCAATCTTCTACCTTTAATTCAAATCGAATTTCAAATGGAGGAAATCCAAAGATATTTACAGCTGGCGAGATCTCAACAACATGACTTCCTATATCCACTTATCTTTCAGGAGTATATTTATGCATTTGCTCATAATCGTGCTTTGAGTAAATTGATTTTGTCGGAAAATCTGGGTTATGACAATAAATCCAGTTTACTGATTGTGAAACGGTTAATTACTCGACTCTATCAACAGAATCGTTTTCTGATTTCTCCTAATGATTCTAACCAAAATCCATTTTGGGCGCACAACAAGAATTTGTATTCTCAAATCATATCAGAGGGGTTTGCTTTTATTATCGAAATTCCATTTTCTTTACAATTCCTATCTTGTCTAGAAGGGGAAACGAACAAGATAGGAAAATCTCAGAATTTACGATCAATTCATTCAATATTTCCCTTTTTCGAGGACACTTTTTCACATTTAAATTTTGTGTTAGATATGGTAATACCTCGCCCTGTTCATGTGGAAATCTTGGTTCAAATCCTTCGCTATTGGGTAAAAGATGCTTCCTCCTTGCATTTATTACGAGTCTTTCTCAACGAATATTGTAATTGGAATAGTCTTCTTTTTCCAAAGAAAGTAAGTTCCACTTCTTCAAAAAAAAATAAAAGATTATTCTTATTCTTATATAATTCTCATGTATGTGAATATGAATCCATTTTCGTCTTTCTACGTAACCAATCTTTTCATTTACGATCAACATCTTCTGGAGTTTTTCTTGAACGAATCTATTTCTATAGAAAAATAGAACGTCTTGTGAACGTCTTTGTTAAGATTAAAGATTTTGGGGCAAACCTGCGGTTGGTCAAGGAACCTTTCATGCATTATATTAGGTATCAAAAAAGATCCATTCTGGCTTCAAAAGGGACATTTCTTTTCATGAAGAAATGGAAATTTTACCTTGTCACTTTTTGGCAATGGCATTTTTCGGTGTGGTTTCATC